TCCCTTTCGACTTTACGTAAGCGAGCCCGAGCTTTTTCCAGCCGTTGAATGGCCCCCCCCTGCAGTTCCTCTGAATTTCGAATAGTATTCAGGATCTTCCGTTTTCGATTATCTAATAAATCACTTAATGAAAGTAGATTATCTTTCCATTCATCTCAAAACTTACATGATCCCTTCCCGAACCAAACATGAATTTTTTGATTCATTTGGCTCTCACACTCAATTACTTCAACTTTTTAAGTATGGGGGCAATTCCCATATCTTTTTTTTTAATGTAATGAGCCTATCCTCTACCTCTCTTCTCTATTCATATTCCAAGATGTCGCGACTAATCACTAATCCAAGACCAGAATATTTTGAGGACTCTTCTGACGGAACAAAACAAAAATATTGAATTGTCAGCAAAGTTGTTTCTTTTTTTCGTCAAATCCAAAGAATTCTTCTTACTTTATATTATACACAGGTCACCGATTCAGCATAAAAAGCGGTTGATTGAAATATTTCAAATATTTTGCATTCCAATAAAAGAAAAGGCTCAAATAATTTTATCGACATGAGTGTTTTATATCGAAAAAAAAACAAATTCCAATTATTCATTTTGCAAACATTTCTATTCTATATTAATATAGTAGTAGAAAGAGTACCATGCTGTGTCTGGACTTCAAACAGTTTGGTTTAGCTTTAACCATGTTAATGACCCCACACTATTGGTTTGGTTGATAGAGAATCAAAGTAGATTTACCAATGAATCACGAAATGCTATGGTTCTTAAATATGATTTGAAATTGATTCAGAAGTAATTCGCGGAATCGTGCACCTTTTTCGATATAGTTATAATGAAAAAAAGTACAGCTGGTTGGATCCAGCCTATTCTTGAAATAAACAACTCGCACGCACTCCCTTTCCAAAAAAGATCAATACACCAAGGACTACACTTAGATTTATTGGATTTGTTGCTAAAATATCGGTATTAAACCCGAAACTCCCGGCAAATGACCAGCGAACCAAGGAAACGAAAGAATCGGTTATATTTTTCATATTATCTCCTCTTTTAGATAGACTAAAAAAAAATACGTAATTTGCATATTTATAGGATTAAACAAAGGGATTCGCAAATAAAAGCGCTAATGCTACAACCAGTCCATAAATTGTTAAAGCTTCCATAAAAGCCAGACTAAGCAATAAAGTACCTCGTATTTTTCCCTCCGCCTCGGGTTGTCTCGCGATACCTTCTACAGCTTGACCCGCAGCAGTACCTTGACCTACTCCAGGTCCAATAGAAGCAAGCCCGACGGCCAACCCAGCGGCAATAACAGAAGCGGCAGAAATCAGTGGATTCATGATAAGTTCCTCGCACTAAAATAAAGAAATAGTTAATGATACAATCGTCCAATGAATTATGACTTAATTATTCCATCGCTAAGATTCATCCAGTCGAAATAACTAAGAACTCGGAATTGAAGTAATAATAATATTAGTATTAAACCATAAAAGCTACTTCGATATCTCTTTTTTAGTTCCGATCCACAGGATTTTTGTGAATCCATACGACTTTTGTTCTTCCATTTCTTCTTTCCAAACCCTTTTTTAATTCTTCGTTCGTTAGTTTTCTTTATTTCATCGCTTTATTCATTCACATTCAATTCACAGGCAAAGACGAAACCGAAGAATTTCTATTGGAATCTCTATCTAAGTTCACAATAGTAGGGCGGATTAGATATATCTTTAGTTGATATATAACTATCAATATCTAATATCATATATACATGTCTTTCTTCCATAACGTAAACCAACTATTTATATCTTCATATCTTAGATTCAAACTATTCGTATCTTAAAGTCAATCGTATTCTAGAATCATTCTTGGAACCATACACAAGAGTTGGCTTAGAGTCATTAGATCCCATATACCCAATTCTGTTCCCCTCTCCCAATCAACCCATTTTTTATGAATATCGTTTGGCGAATCGTTGCATAGAAATAAACATAAGTATTTTATTTAAGTATTTTATTCCGGTAAGGTCATTCACTTTAATTATTTATTAATATTTTCTTTTGGTCAATCGTTGAATTGAATAAAATCAACTGAAATGGGAATCATTCTAGAAAGCATCTTTCTTTTTCTTTTTTTTTTTTTAATCACACACCGTGTAAATTGTGATACTATGATACTATAAGAATTTTTATATTAAGAATTTTTATTCAAATAATGACTCCTTATATTTGACAAATAATGACTCCTTATATTTGAATTGAATGAACAAAACAATAGAATGATAATATTCATTGGCAGGAGTATGATATAATAAAGCCAAACATGAATTTTAGGAAAAAGATCTTTTTGATCTCTTTCCTTTTTTACAATTCCCCAATATCTGAATTTTTTTTCTATGACTCTTGGTCGTATATCCCGTATTTGTCTATTTCTATTTGTATATTGATGTTTCCTAAGTGGATTATCTTTAGTTACGCATACACCGCGTTATTCTAAGCTAAAAAAAAAAAGAGACTATTTCGAAAACTAGTCAATGATGGCCCTCCATAGATTCGCCTATATAAGCCGCCGCTAAAGTTGCAAAAATAAGAGCTTGAATACCGCTTGTAAATAATCCAAGGAACATCACAGGTATAGGAACCACTAAAGGTACTAAAGAAACAAGAACAACAACTACTAATTCATCAGCTAATATATTCCCGAAAAGTCGAAAGCTAAGTGATAAAGGTTTTGTGAAATCTTCTAAAATGTTAATGGGTAAAAGAATTGGAGTCGGTTGAATGTATTTACTGAAATAACCTAATCCCTTTTTAGAAAGACCTGCATAGAAATATGCTACTGATGTGAGCAAGGCTAAAGCAACGGTAGTATTGATATCATTCGTAGGTGCAGCTAACTCCCCATGGGGTAACTGTATTATTTTCCAAGGTAAAAGAGCACCGGACCAATTCGAAACAAAAATAAATAGAAACATAGTTCCAATAAAGGGAACCCATGGACCATATTCTTCTCCAATCTGAGTTTTGCTCACGTCTCGAATAAATTCAAGGACATATTCGAAGAAATTTTGACCGGCAGTCGGAATAGTTTGTGGATTCCGAACAGCTATAAGGGCTGAACCTAATAAGATAGCAATTACAACCCAAGAAGTAATAAGTACTTGGGCATGGACTTGTAAACCTCCTATTTGCCAATAGAAATGTTGGCCTACTTCCACACCGGATATATCGTATAACCCTTTTAGTGTGTTACTGGAACACGATATAACATTCATATTGCCCTCTAACCGAAATAGAACTTTAAAAAGAATTATTTTGATTCAACCCTCTCCCTTTCGACTTGTATACTTTAATTAGAATTATCCGTTTTGAATACCCGCTAATCACATAATATCCACGGTTTTTTTGAATTTCTTTTCTTTTATGCGATTCAAGAAGAGTAACCGATTCCAAAAATCCATGTAGTTACCAAAAAAATTTATTTATCTTATTATTAATCAAGGGTTTCGTATATAGCTAGAACGACCCTCACAAAATGCAAATACAAATTTATTAAGAATTAATCGGATTGAAGCTATAGCGTTATCGTTTGCTGGAATCGAAATATCTGCGAGATCGGGGTCACAATTTGTATCGATTAAACAAATTGTTGGAATTCCCAAAGCGATACATTCTCGAAGAGCCGTATATTCTTCTTGCCGATCAACGATGATTACAATATCCGGTACCCCCGTCATATATTGAATCCCGCCCGGATACGTTTGCAAGCGTGATAATTGTCTCTTCAGGATAGCTGCATCCCTTTTTGGAAGACAGTTGAGTCTCCCCGTCTTTTGTTCCGCTCTCAAATCCCTGAACTTATGAAGTCTCGTTTCTGTAGTGGACCAATTCGTTAACATACCACCGAGCCTTTTTTTATTAATATAATATAATGACACCGGGTTCTTATTGCAGCTCGTGCTACTAAATCCGCTGCTTTATAACAAGCTTCTGATAAAAAACGAGCAGTTCTTGTCAGATTTGTAATATGAATACCTTTCTGTTTTGCTGAGATATAAGGTGACATTCTAGGATTCCATTTCCTAGTACCATGACAAAAAGGAATTCCTGCTTCCATCATCTCTTCAAAATTGATATTCCACTATCTTCTTGCCATTTCTCCCCATACTTCCTCTTTTTTTTATCAATTTTTTTTTGATAAAAAAAAGAGACGAGGTGCCCTGAAATAAATAATTGTTCCAATGGAACCTTCTCTTCTACCAGAGATTGGCCATTGATACACAATCCAGGCCACTCATTACTTTCTATTCGTTATTATCTTTCTTTTCTTACTATTAAGAAATCAAAGGATCAAAAATAGTTAAGAGAATCCGCTCCTTAGGACTCATTAAATCCTCTAAATGATTGTTCTGATGTATCATGGAAAGTCTTTGAAATGCAAAAGTCTAATAATTCTCTGTGGTGTAAGAAAATATCTATCATCCCCCCCCCGAATAAATTCTTTTTTTTTGTTTCCAAAAGAATATTGTTATGCTGCCGTGAACAGTGCACTAATGCTTTGAATCCGGTACCAACGGGTATCATCCCCCCCAGAACAACGTTCTCTTTCAGGCCTTTCAACCAGTCGATACGACCCCGGAGAGCTGCTTTTGCTAAAACCCGAGCGGTTTCTTGAAAACTTGCTTCAGATATAAAACTTTGAGTATTCAGAGATGCTCTCGTTATTCCCAATAATATAGCTCGATAACAGATCGCTTCTTCCAAAGCACGCCCCGTTCGCTCCGCTCGTAACAATCCAATAAGTTCGCCGGGTAAAAAAATATTAGACATTCCATCTTCTGAAACCAACACTTTTGATGTTATTTGACGTACAATAATTTCGATATGTCTATTATGGATTTGGACCCCCTGGGATCGATAAACCTTTTGGATCTTATTAACCAAAGAGATACGACTTTGCACTATAGTTAGCTCAGCACCAATTAAGAATCCCCAAGGAATCCCAAGAATTCTTGTTATACGCGCGTTCCAACCCTCAACTCTTTTTTCTAGGTTCATCGATATTGAATCAATCGAACGCACTTCTAACACTTGTTCTACTTTTGGAAGACCCTGCGTTATATCACCAGATCTTGATTTTTCATATATAAATGTAATTAATGTATCTCCTTCATAAAGGATTTCTCCATAATGCCCATGAACAGTTGCTCCTGGAGTAGCCAAATAAGGCTTAGCTGATCTTATTACTACAGAGCCAGCTTGAACAATTAAAACTTGACCTGATTTGAGGTGTGGTCCATTTGTGGCTATACATATATTTTCACAAATAAACTGCCCAAGACTCATTATTGTGGACATTTCCTCACAATCACAATAATTATGATGGATAAAATACCAATTCAAATTAAATGGATTCAAAACAATCTTACTGTCTGGATCAGGATTATAAATTCTCTCCTTTTCATCCATTAAATAAAATTTACGTACTTGAAAAGTCTGTTTTAAATTATCAAGTTTCAAATAGTTAGTTACCGAAATCGGATTATAAGTTATTAAATAGTAAAATGAATAAAAATTCGCAATTTGAAGGACTGTTCCTAAGGGTCCCAACGAATTCCTAATTGGAATTAGAGGATCTTTTTGAATGTGAATTGATTGCTTTATCACATTATGATATTTGATATCGTTGAATGGACCCATTCGAAAACAATTAGATGATGACAAAATTATCAAAGATTGGCATTCCTTATTTCTATTCAACAAGGTATGAATAGTTCCTTGATTTTGGCTAAGTGATTGTTGAACCCTTGCCTTGAAATAAATGGAGTAAAACGGATTTATATTGGTGCGATCTGGACCATTATCAGAGATCAATCCTGGACTTGACGGAGCATTCCTTTTCCTGATATACGAAATATGGGATTGCACTAAGTCGATTCTTAGGAAATCTCGAATCATACCATTTGTACTTACTTCAACAAAGGAAGCACAGACCTCTTCGACGGAAGAACTTTTTTTGTCTTGGTCCCAATTCAAGACTAAACAAGTTCGAACTAATTGAATACTTGTGTCAGAAATACCCCGAAAGGGTTTGCCCTTTCCATAAAGGATATAATTGACAACTCGAAGGTGCATATTATCCTTTTCCCGCAGCAGATCCTGGGGGAAGAGTGTTGCTAAATTGATACCATTCGCTATTTCATATGTGACTACGGGTCGAACCAAAACAAAATGCTTTTTCTTGGTAGGTGTGATCCGTTGGACATAGATCCATTTTTTCAATTTTTTTGATTCCCGGGTGGCTTCCTTAAGTTCTTTTTTTCCCGTTTCCGGTGGTATCAAGATGCCACTGTGTCGGGATATCTTATCCGTTTCCCCAGGAAAATGGATATCCCCAGAAAAAATTTTTAGTTCAATCCCCCCTTTTTTTTTCTCCACTCGGACCAATCCGCCCACTTGGCTTCTTCTATTTAAAGCGATTCGGGTATCTACTCCAATGATACTATTATTCCGTACCATTACGTAAGAAGATTCGGGTAAAATATGCACTTCCTCGGGAATGAAAAAAAAGCGATCAATTTTCATTTGAAATTTTGGCTTAATTTTTTTGACTCCTCGATACTCAATCAAGTCCTCTTTTTTGACGATTGAATGCGCCCCTATAGTCCCATATTTAGTAATTCCTGAATTCTTTCTTCTGTATCGAGGATCATCAAAATAAGCAAGAATACTATTTTTACGGAAAATACCCTTTATGGGTATTTCAATCGAGATACCTGAATGGGGCATTAGTTCTTTCTCTTGTTCTTGAATGGATTGGAACGGAATGAGAAATTGATTTCTTCGCCTTTTTGCCAATAAATCAGAATTCTTGTGGAGAATTGCAGGATGTATGAGATTACAATGACCAATACCTATGATTCGATTAAATCCCGAATAATCCAAAATACCATCTTCTTTTTTATCAGAAAAATCTGACCTAACTAATTGGTGTCTCACTTGATCATTATTCACTGAGAGGCTAGAAATATATCTTCGTTCGACAGAATGAGAATGGATGTTCAGTTGATCTTGATCCTTGTGGAGTGAAAAAGAAACTACACCGGATCTGCACGAACCTCCTGATAATATCCATAAATGACTTGTTTTTGGTAAGAGCCGGACATTACTATATTGAAATTCGGGTGCATGGTACACGTCGGTACTCCAGTGCATTTCTCCCTCTGAGTCAGAATAAATATGTTTTCGAACCCTCTCCTTAAAATTCAAAGTGTATGTTCCCGCCCGAATCTCAGCAATCACTTGTTCTGATTCTACATATTGATCATTTTGAACTAAAAGAAAGCTTTTTGGTGGAATAGTCACCTTATGCATAATATCTTCACTCTCAATAATTACATACAAATCTATATCACATAGAAAAGCAGGATGCCCGTGCCGTGTACGTGTGGGATGGACTAAATCCTCATTGAATTTGATTTTTCCATTAGAGGGGGCTCGCACATG